TTCTCAAACTGTTTCTTTTTAAGAACCAAAAATATTTGTGCTAAAATAACGGATGCCAAGAAAAACAAAAGGCCTTGGACACGTAATGGATCTTGAAGTACTATTTCCGCATCCCCCTGACCAAATCCACCTACATTAGGATTACTCGTTAATGGTTGATCAAGTTGGACGGATTCTCCTTCTGAAACAAGAAGTTCAGGTCCAGGGGGGATAATATCCACCACTTGACGCCCATCCGATGCATCCACTATGGTTATTTCGTATCCTCCTTTTTCTTTTCGTATGATTTTGCTTACTATACCCGCTGCTGTAGCATTATAAACATTATTGTTACTCTTGCTACCGTCGGGATAAATCTGACCCCTTCCCCTGTTCCCGCCTACGTATATGGGATATTTTAAGAAGTGAACATCTTTCTTAGTAGCGGGGTCCGGGGAAAGAATAGGAAAGGTGATTTCGCTATATTTCTGACCAGGAACAGGACCTATCACAAGAATATTTTTTTTAGTCGGGCGGTAGTTCTGAAAAGACAGATTGCCTATCTTTTCTTTAATCTCGGGCGAAATACGATTGGGGGGGGCTAATTCAAACCCTTCAGGTAAAATAAGAACAGCCCCCACATTCAAAGCCCCTTTTTTACCATTAGCAAGAACTTGTTTTAATTGCATATCATAAGGAATTCGAACAACCGCTTCAAATACAGTATCAGGAAGTACCGCCTGTGGAACCTCAATATCCACGGGTTTATTAGCTAAATGGCAATTGGCACATACAATACGGCCGGTCGCTTCGCGTGGATTTTCATAACCCTGCTGTGCAAAAATGGGATAGGCATTTGAAACGGGTGCCCCAGTTATTATATATATCATGAGCGATACGGAAATGGATCGAGTAATCTCTTCCTTTATCCAAGAAAAAAAGGTATTTATAGTTTGCATGGTCCAATCATTGGTATCGAAAATTTATACAATAAAATTAGGTGGGTTCTTAGTCTAGTATAGTTCCCTATCTATGATTCTGCTATGTACTAAAAGAATTTTATTGTAATGGAATAGAATATAGGAGGAATCGAATCCCTTGTATGAGTAAAAAGAATAAGTACAGTTTTGAATGTTTTGCTTATGTACAAAGTAACAACCAACCATTCTAATTGGATCAGTGAATCATTTTTCAGTCATTCATTGAATGATAAATCACTACAAGTGAGGGAGATACACGATTTAAATAACGGAAAATCAAATATTTTAAAATTGTATCTAGAATGACCGGAAAGGTAGAAACAAGACCGGATATAATTTGATCATTATGAGCAAATCCAAAATCTTTGTAGACAGATCCAATCATTAGTTCCCAACCGTGGGGCGAATGGAATCCTATACATAAATCAGTTACTAAAAGAATGGAAAAGGCTTTGATTGTGTCGCTTAAGTTATATAGAAATTCTTGAACCCAATAGTTAAGAATAACAAGTTCTTCATTACCTAGCATAGAATAACCACTTAGAATAACGAAACAGATCATATTTGTCGAGAAGTGCAAAATCGTATGGATACAATCTTCATTGTGCATCTTGATCAATTGGATCGTTTCGTTGTAGATTCCGATACGAAGCTTTTCTAGATGTGTTCCCGGGTATTCCTTTATCATTTCGTCCAAGAGTAAGAGTTCCTCTAATTCTATGAATTTTTTTAGAATACTCTTTTCTTGAATATCATTCAAAAAAATTTCGGATTGCCTAGTATCCCACCAATTAGTAACCCAAGATTCCAGACTTTTAGTAAATGAGAGAGAGATCCACCAGGGCAAAAATACTATAGATGCAAGATATAGAAGGGGAATGAATGCTTTCTTTTTTGCCATTTTTCCGTCTTTGAATTTTTAATGAACTCACCCCATTCGTTGACGCTATACGATACTAACTAATATTCCTATCAAGGATCAGTTCTATTACAAGTTATCGAGCCCACGAATCTATTCCCCGCTTTTTTTGTGTATGATTCAGCGGTTAGTACTTGAATTTATAAATAATACAGAAATGGAATAAAAAAGAATCCACTTCGAATAAAGAGATTGTTTCCAAATCTATCACTTGCTAAAATTCGAAGAGAGTGACCCCTTTCAATAAAGAAATGCATGAAAGAGCCCCTTCAAGTAACAAATATTATTCAGATTTTGAAACGAAAGAACTCTCTTTCTATCAAAATATCCAATTTTTTGAAAAAAAAAAACGACGCATAGTCCGGGAATAATTGAGAGAATTTTCTGAAGAATATTGTGATTCTGATAAAAAAAATGACTACCAAAACAAGACAAAAAAGCTATCGTTATAAGCATCCCAATCGTTTGGTAATTAAGAAGTGCAAAAAGGGATAAAAAGAAAAATTGATTGACAAAACAAAAAAAAAAGAGAATCTACAAGATATAATCTCTCTATTGAAAAGAAAAAAAGCATTCATTCTTTTCATTTCAGTTTCAATTCATTTTTTAAAATACTTCAATTGGTACACGCAAGAAATAAGCCAATTCAGCAGCTTTTTGCTCAAGTTCTCGTGGAGTCAAATTCTCATCAGTACGAGTCAAAGGAATAGCGCCATGGCCTCTGATTTCCATATAAAGGACACGACGAGCATAAATACCCTCTTTCACTTCTATTCTGATGGACTGGACATCTTTCATAAAGAATTGGAGGAAGATGCGACGATTTTTTCCAGGAAATCCCCAACGAAAAATACACACTATTCCTTCTTTTCTATCGAACCGATCATAACCACTACCTACATTCCACGAAATTGTGCACCACAAATAAGAGCTAATAAAGAGACCCGCAATTCCGTAGAAAGACATCACGATCCCCTGTGGAAAAAAAATGATTTGCGTAGGCGGAAATAAAGATATCAAATTTCTACCAAGATAACTGGAAATTCCAACTAATAAAAACCCTAATGAACCTAAAAAAAGGATAAAGGCCCAGCAGAAATTACTTGTTTTTCGAGACCCCGCTATAAGTTCTATCCATATATGTTCTGATCGCCAATTCATACTAGATCTAGTTGCATTTTATTGAAATTGAGAGAATAACCCAAATTAATTTGACTTTTTGTGTGTTTCCGAAATAACTCTCATCAACTAGCACTATTCTGATGTGAACTTTTATTTTAGGAGTAATTCATCGAATTGGTTAGATATAAAATAATAATATCCATTTCGCATGATTTCCTATAGATATCCACATACATTAAGGCATTCGCCCCGATCCCGATTTGATTTCGTTGCAAATAGCTATAATTTATTTACTCATATATCATGTTTACACACGAATAACAATAATAGTTTCTTTATGTTCGGGGGAAACCACATCACATATTTTATTCTAAGAAATAGATATCTGTGTTATGGTCTAAGTCTAAATCTTGAAAAAAAAAAACAAAATAGATGAGATTTAGCCCCATCATATCGATATCTAAAAAATCTTGTTTTTTTGAATATGAAGAGATAAAGAAGCCATCGCAATTGCCGGCAATATTAGGCCCACGAAAGGCACAAAAAAAGAGGGTAAATTTGTCATAAAATGGATACCTGGATTTACTATTTTTACCTGTTATTGTTATATTGTTATTTATATTGTTATAAAGGTATCTTATAATCATTATTTATAATTCATATAGAATTATACTAAGCATATCTAAGTGAGTATATGTGATATAATAAAAAATATATAAATATAATAAAATAAGTGCAAGGAATGTCGAACTAAATAAATATAATTTTTCATCTTTCTACATGAAATATATATATATATGATAATCGCCTTTTTTATTATCTTGTTTTTGTCTTATAATTTGAATTTCATAAAATGGAATAAAATAAAGAAAGAGTTTCTTACAACTTCCTGAAAAATTTGTTACAATCCGATCCGGGAATAGGGAGTCTTAGTAAAACTGGGGATTCTAAAAAAATATCGAAAGATGCAAGATTCTGTACTTTTCACTTTTAAATTTTCTATATTTTAATTATATACACATAAGAAGAGAACGCGAAATTCGCTTTATTCTCCTTGCCTAATTTTAATTTAGCGGAAGAAGGAATGCATTCTTTTTTTTTTGATAGAGGTTTTTACTGATTAGTAATCGGGAATGTCGGTAAAAAAAAAATGATCCGCATAATTATTTTTACAATTAAATCTTATGTCATCAAATGCTACCAAGCCAAAATCCGTAGAATGGATTTTGGCTTTGATTTCTATAAACTAAATAACTACTCGTTTTATAAAAAAAAAATAATAATTTATATTTTGATTAATTAATATATTTTTTTTATTAAGGATCCGCTTGATTGAATTTTGATTCAGAGAAAAGAAGGCGTGGAGCTGAAATAACTCACTCAGAACGTCTTTTAAAAGATTACGTGGTACGATTAGGTCGAATTGGCCCTTATGGAATAAATATTCAGCCGTTTGTGAGCCCTCAGGTACTGTCGTATTCAATGTTTGTTCAATTACTCTTTTACCCGCAAATGCAATGTAGGCATTGGGTTCGGCAATAATGATATCGCCCAACATACCAAAACTGGCTGTCACCCCACCAGTAGTAGGAGATGTAAGGATTGATACATAGAATAACTTTTTCTTTGATTGATAATCATATAAAGCGGAAGCTATTTTAGCCATTTGCATCAAGCTCAAACTTCCTTCTTGCATGCGTGCTCCTCCGGAAGCACACACTAGAATAAGAGGCAAAAACTGATTGGTAGCATATTCGATCAAACGAGTGATCTTCTCGCCAACTACGGAGCCCATACTACCCCCCATAAACTGAAAATCCATAACCCCAATTGCTATGGGAATACCGTTTAGTTGACCTGTGCCTGTTTGAACAGCCTCAGTTAATCCTGTTTTTCTTTGATAAGAATCAATACGCTCTTTGTAAGATTCCTCTTCCAACGGAAATTCAATGGTATCCACAGAGACCATATCTTCATCCATAGGAACCCAAGTACCCGGA